GAATTGAATGAAGATTTTTTTATAAAAAAGGATTTCTATGGTATTTCATATGTTCGATAGTTCCTTACCGTGTTAATTACCCAATTTTGGTCATTGAGATTCATCGGCAATACAGATTAAGAGCTAGGAATAGATAGTACCTCTCTTTTCTCCCTTTCAAAAATTAAAACAAAAGAAAATTGAAATGATTGAAGTTTCTTTATTTGGAATCGTCTTAGGTCTAATTCCTATTACTTTGGCTGGATTATTCGTAACTGCTTATTTACAATACAGACGTGGTGATCAGTTGGACTTTTGATTACTTAACATCTCTTTTTTTTGACTGACCTCCTTCTTGCTTTCATATGCAAGAGGTCTAATTCAGATTGCTGCTCAATTATTTGCGAACAGTGGAATTTTGACACAATCTAATAAACAAGAGTGACATCACGCTCTGTAGGATTTGAACCTACGACATTGGGTTTTGGAGACCCACGTTCTACCGAACTGAACTAAGAGCGCTTTTCTTGTTTTTTATAAAAAACGAAAGGGCTAGAAAGAGGACATTCTTTAACCCGAATCGATTTTGTACGTATATACTATATCATAGTATATCATAAATTTCAGAATTATCTGTATGTCCAATTTTATTAAAAAAAGATAGATCTAAAATAGATCCCTCGTTACTGCTCTTCTGAGCAGTAATAGGTAGGGATGACAGGATTTGAACCCGTGACATTTTGTACCCAAAACAAACGCGCTACCAAGCTGCGCTACATCCCTTTCAATTGGTTTACAGTGTCATTGTAGAGAATTCCTGTCTTGTTTTCCACATCCTTCTTTTTTTTTTCTCATATCACAGATAACAAACATATATATAATTAAAAAAATTACTTTTTTTTAGGAAAATTCTATCAATTTCAATTTTACATAAAAAGTCGTTTCCATTTTAAAATGGAATCTATAAGATCGTTCCAGTAGACAATATTTCAATTCTAATTTTGAAAATGGGGGGGTTACGTATATCAATACAAGAACTTCTTAACTACATGTACATCTATAGTTATATATATTACTATATATATTGTAATACAATAAAGAAGAAAGAAGGAGGATTTCAAATGCGAGATCTAAAAACATATCTTTCCGTAGCACCGGTACTAAGTACTCTATGGTTCGTTTCGTTAGCAGGTTTATTAATAGAGATTAATCGTTTATTTCCAGATGCATTAACATTTCCCTTTTTTTAATTCTAGTTATTAACATCAGAAAGGGTAAAATATTTTAGACATACGATCAACGATCGGGGACCTTTCGCCCCCTTTTTTTTTTCTAATTATTTTTTTAGAATGAAAATGAATTAAAAAAAAGGGGGCGAAAGGTCATAAAAACGAGGGTTCAGGATCCAATTAAATTAGTAATAGAACGAAAAAAAAGTGTTGCTAGGGAAAGAGTATCCTACGAGATACTTAAAAAAAATACTGTACAAAGATTTTAAATATAGTTTTCAAAAAATCGTTGTATTGCTTATTATTTTATTTTTATTTCAGTACTAATTAATATTCATTGCAACGAAATATTTCAGAAATTTTTTTTAGTTAATTAACAGCTTCTATTTTTTTGGTTCTTGTTCTTTATGGATCCTAAAATGAAAATAGAAGATTGGGGTGAATCATAAATCCAAAGGAGGTTTCATGGCCAAAGGTAAAGATGTTCGAGTAACAATTATTTTGGAATGTACCAGTTGTGTTCGAAATGATATTAAGAAAGAATCGGCGGGAATTTCCAGATATATTACTCAAAAGAATCGGCATAACACTCCTAGTCGATTGGAATTGAGAAAATTCTGTCCCTATTGTTATAAACATACAATTCACGGGGAAATCAAGAAATAGATCAAATTGAGTGCTTGTATGTCAAATTTTATTTTAAGAACAGCAATAATGATAGTATCTACGTATTATTACATATATATAAATATAAACAAATAAATCAATAGAAAGAAATCTAATCCTATATTCTTAATTCTATATAGAAACTCTATCCTATATAGAAATAGAAATCGTTTTTATTTTGATCCGATCAAAATAGGATTTTAGAGGTAAGGAATAAAAAAAAATTATGAATAAATCTAAGCGACCTTTTACTAAATCCAAGCGATCTTTTCGTCGGCGTTTGCCCCCGATCCAATCGGGGGATCGAATTGATTATAGAAACATGAGTTTAATTAGTCGATTTATTAGTGAACAAGGAAAAATATTATCTAGACGGGTGAATAGAGTAACTTTAAAACAACAACGATTAATTACTATTGCTATAAAACAAGCTCGTATTTTATCTTTGTTACCTTTTCTTAATAATCAGAAACAATTTGAAAGAAGTGAGTCGACCCCTAGAACTACTAGCCTTAGAACCAGAAAAAAATAGACTTATTCTTCAATTGAATAACAATTCCAATCTGAAGGAATTAAAAAAGAGGTTAATATTTTGTTCGACAAATCCAATCAAGAATCAAAATTTGATTGTTACGTCTGTGTCTGTCATAAAAAAAAAAGAAAAGAATCATCGAAAAGAAAAAGAATAACTCTTTTTTTAGCGACTATATACCCTCGTTTTGTTTTGACGACTTTTTTTTATAATACTAATTTCTACTCTACCCTCCCCGAGCTTATTCTCCTTAGAACTCTATTTCAAATATTTTAGTGGATTTCTTCCAATCCCCTCATTTTTTGATCTCATTCGAAATCGTATAAAGACAACTCCTATTTAATAGAGCTATTTGTGCAAGTATTTTTCGATTAAGAAGTAATTGCTTCTTGTACAGATTGTGTATGAATCGGTTATAACTATAGAATACCTCCATTTCGTGAATTACGGCATTTATTCGAGTGATCCATAAACGACGAAAATCTCTTTTTCTTTTACCCCTATCCCGATGAGCCGAAACTAAAGCTCTTATTCTCTGTTGAGTCATAGTTCGTGTAAGTCGTGAATGAGCCCCTCGAAAGCTTGATGCAAATAAACGAAGTTTTGTTCTACGCCTCCGAGCTATATATCCGCGTTTAATTCTAGTCATTGAATAAATCAAACTTTGATGAATAACTAATTCTTTTTTTAGTTATTCTTTTCCCCTTTACTAGTCATTAATAACCAAACGAATTATTCCAATGTATAAAAAAAAATTCCAATGGCTTTTGCTACTCTAACCTTCCCCACCACTATTTTTTGCTAGGTATTTTCCTTTGCTTTGAAAGGATAAATTGCCTTGATACTTGATATAAAAAAATAGAATAACTACAAAAAAAAAGTAGTAAATAGAAATGTATAAATAGTGGGTTCCATCGTTTCTATGGTTACTTCTAAAACGGTGAGGTCCTCTCTATACACCGGAGCTCCTTCTTTTAATTAATCAATACTATTGGTAACTTGTACAATTCACATTCTTTGGCTCTACCCCATTAATATTCCAGTAATAGGTCTTTCACAATGCGACCCACTTTATACAGTAACGGTATTTCATTTTAAAATTGATTTGGTCGTTTACCCTGTTAGTCCGTTTTTTTCTTTCAAGAGTGGAATCTTTTTAATAAAAAATGGAATTTCCCCCGCTTAATGGATAACCATTTGTTATCATTGGGGGTTTTCTAAAAAATGGAGTTGATTGGATTTGCACCAATGTAAACCATAAGTTTCAGACACAATAGAAGATATGAATGATCTATCTTTTTGAAATAATGAATCGAGTTCCTTCATTCTATTTTATTAACAGGTACTGATCCTTGATATTTCAAAAAGAATTTCCGTTTTGTGTTTCAGTCTATGATCTAAACGAGTCGCACATACACCCGAGTACATGTTCCTCGTCGCTGAGGGCATCCCCGAAGCGCTGGGGATTTCGTGACATTTCGGATTGGCTGTCTTGTATTTCTAATAAGTTGTTTAATGGTTGGCATACGGAATCATATAAATAATGGGCTGGTTTAGATGGGTTCTAACCGGCTAATTCTGAATTACTTCTCTTGAAGATTCTCTTCAATATTAAAAAAAATATATTGAAGAGAAGATGAAACTAAACCTTTAATCTAAAACGATATAAAATTAGCAATGGTAGATTTGCATGAAATCGCTCCTATTTTTTATTGAACCGCTACAAGATCAACAATTCCATGAGCTTGGGCTTCTGTTGCTGACATAAAAACATCCCTTTCCATGTCTTCGGATACAACCCATATAGGTTTGCCCGTTCTTTGTACATAAACTCTTGTGATGGTTTCGCGAAGTTTTAGTAGTTCTTCCGCTTCCAAGATAAATTCTCCCGTTTGTGCCTCATAAAACGAACTAGCGGGTTGATGGATCATTACCCTGATCATATAATAGAAAAGGTTCTTCTATTTCGCAGAATGAGGCGAGATAACCAAAAAAACAGAGAAATTTGAATAACCGTACAGGCTTTTTTTGTGCATTGCATACGGCTCCACAATGGAATTTACGTTTTTGACCTTTCCTCTCGGCGAAAGAAAACAAAATATAGGTTGTATTATACGCAGATCCATAAATGATCCAATTACCATCCTTCTTTTTTGTAGGAGTTAAAAAAATACTATGATGGTTCCGTTGCTTTATATATCATTTTTTTGATCCGTCTATGATTCAGCAATCCCAAAGTGTCTTTTTTTTTTTTTGCTATAAATTTTGAAAATAAGCTTTCGGTGTGAAAACAAAGTTTGTGACGCTGAGATGTGCCCGAATAGGGAAGATATAATTTGAAATACCCCTTCCTTATCTCATACTACTCTTTCAATATATAATCTAATTTTTTTTAATCTCAAAAATTTCATATCGAATTCGAAGTGCCATGCTATTATTACTTAACTAATTCATATTTCCGATGGCGAAGGCATAGTATTTTTTTCTCGAAAATAAAAAAACTCATTGGCGCCAAGCGTGAGGGAATGCTATACGTTTGGTAATTGCTCCTCCGACTAGGATAAAGGATGCTATTGAAGCGGCCAATCCCATGCATATTGTCTGTACATCGGGTCGCACAAATTGCATAGTATCATAAATAGCCATTCCAGATATTACCCATCCACCAGGAGAGTTTATAAACAAATAAAGATCTTTGGTATCCTTTTCTATACTGAGATATATCATAAGACTAATAAGTTGATTCGAGATTTCGGTATCAACCTCTTGGCCTAAAAAAAATAATCTTTCTCGATAAAGTCGGTTGATTAGGATAAAATTTTATTCCTTAGGAGCCGTACAGGCACCTTTTGATGCATACGGTTCAACAAAAATTGTGAAAAAATCAATGTGTCGATTCCAACCCCCCCGTTTTTTTCAGAGAAGGCTTTTCTTTCTAACTTAATAAGGGAAGGGCTTGCTCCCCTTTTAAAAGTAAAAGAAAAAAACAAGTTTTGGCCCCTTTTATTAGATATTATAATCCTATAATAAAATAATAAAACGATTGATTAGACCTGTCAGACTAACTTGATTCATTGATATTTTTTTTTCATCGAGATTCAGTTGAAATGGCGATGGTTTTTTCTTGTTCCTGAATGGGCTTCTTCCTTTTTTTTTTTTTATTTTTTTAGGTTTATGCTCTACTCCGAGTAAAAGGAAAAATTTGCCCGATTTTGATTTGCACATATAGGACAAATGAACCAAATACCGCGTCTTTTTTTTTACTACTCCTTCTTTTTTTTTTTTCAATTCATTTCTTTCACATGTCTTCTGTCAAATAGTCAACAAATTTTTAATTATATTATTTGATCAACAGTTTTAGATCACCCTGTTTCAATTTGTTGTATTTTTTAATAGAATTTTTTATCATAATTTTTCATATCATATTAAGTAGTAATTCTAAAAATATTATATATTAATTATCAATTGGGTTTTTGCTAAACGGAGCCTGGATACTTAATTTTATTAGTCCGATCACGTAAACCATAAAAAATTTTGATAATCTAATATCAATCTAAATACTCCCTGCATTTAATTCCACTTTATTTTTTGCGCTTCGCGTTACAAATTTTTGATAATTCAATCAATCTTTTTGGGCGAAACAGAGGATATCTCGATCGAGGGAGAAAACGGGGAAATCCCATATAGCCCAATATATCTGACAAGTCGCACTATATGTCAACCCAAGATGTATCTCCTTCTCCAGGACTTCGAAAAGGTACTTTTGGAACGCCAATAGGCATGAAATGAAAAAAAAGAGAATGAAGTTCTCTATTTCACTTTGATGTGGAAACGTAAGACTGGGGTTTCATTTTTTTAATAATATTATCCTTTTTTCCTACTTTATTAATATTAATCATATTTAAATTAATCATATTTAATACATAAGTTGAATAAGCTAAAATAAAATATAAAATAAAAGTAAAGTAAGAGAGAATGAATAAAAATTAAAGGAAACTTTTTACGAACGGGCTTCTGAATGATGAACAACAATAGCTATCTTGGTTCATTTAAAATAGGATTCACCCCCATTGCGTATTGGTACTTATCGGATATAGAATAGATCCGCTTCCCTTTTTTCCTATGAATCGAATTGTTCCATTATTACTAACAGAATAGAACAAATATTAATCCTTTCTCCGAAATAATTACCTAAAAAGGGGAGGTCCGTAACATAGTTTTTTCCAATGCAATAAAGTTACATAGTGTCTATTTTTCGTTGATAAAGGGGTATTTCCATGGGTTTGCCTTGGTATCGTGTTCATACTGTTGTATTGAATGATCCCGGTCGTTTGCTTTCGGTTCATATAATGCATACTGCTCTGGTTGCTGGTTGGGCCGGTTCCATGGCTCTATATGAATTAGCAGTTTTTGATCCCTCCGACCCTGTTCTTGATCCAATGTGGAGACAAGGTATGTTCGTTATACCTTTCATGACTCGTTTAGGAATAACCAATTCATGGGGCGGTTGGAATATTACAGGAGGGACTATAACGAATCCGGGTCTTTGGAGTTACGAAGGGGTAGCCGGAGCACATATCGTGTTTTCTGGCTTGTGCTTCTTGGCAGCTATTTGGCATTGGGTATATTGGGATCTAGAAATTTTTTGTGATGAACGTACAGGAAAACCTTCTTTGGATTTGCCCAAGATTTTTGGAATTCATTTATTTCTTTCAGGAGTGGCTTGCTTTGGTTTTGGCGCATTTCATGTAACAGGATTATATGGTCCTGGAATATGGGTATCCGACCCTTATGGACTAACCGGAAAGGTCCAACCCGTAAATCCGGCGTGGGGCGTGGAGGGTTTTGACCCTTTTGTTCCGGGAGGAATAGCCTCTCATCATATTGCAGCAGGGACGTTGGGTATATTAGCGGGCTTATTCCATCTTAGTGTTCGTCCGCCTCAACGTCTATACAAAGGATTACGTATGGGAAATATTGAAACCGTCCTTTCCAGTAGTATTGCTGCTGTCTTTTTTGCAGCTTTTGTTGTTGCTGGAACTATGTGGTATGGTTCTGCAACTACTCCCATCGAATTATTTGGTCCTACTCGTTATCAATGGGATCAGGGATACTTTCAACAAGAAATATATCGAAGAGTTAGTGCTGGACTAGCTGAAAATCAAAGTGTATCAGAAGCTTGGTCTAAAATTCCTGAAAAATTAGCTTTTTATGATTATATTGGTAATAATCCAGCAAAAGGGGGGTTATTCCGAGCGGGTTCAATGGACAATGGGGATGGAATAGCTGTTGGATGGTTAGGACACCCCGTCTTTAGAAATAAAGAAGGGCGTGAACTTTTTGTACGCCGTATGCCTACTTTTTTTGAAACATTTCCGGTTGTTTTGGTAGACGGAGACGGAATTGTTAGAGCCGACGTCCCGTTTAGAAGGGCAGAATCTAAATATAGTGTCGAACAAGTAGGTGTAACTGTTGAATTTTATGGTGGTGAACTCAATGGAGTGAGTTATAGTGATCCCGCAACTGTGAAAAAATATGCTAGACGGGCTCAATTGGGTGAGATTTTTGAATTAGATCGTGCTACTTTGAAATCCGATGGTGTTTTTCGTAGCAGTCCAAGAGGGTGGTTTACTTTTGGGCATGCTTCGTTTGCTCTACTTTTCTTCTTTGGACACATTTGGCATGGTTCTAGAACCCTCTTCAGAGATGTTTTTGCTGGTATTGATCCAGATTTGGATGCTCAGGTGGAATTTGGAGCATTCCAAAAACTTGGAGATCCAACTACAAAAAGACAAGCAGTCTGATGCAACATTGCTTTTTTCTTTTAGTTTCTGTTTGCGATTTTTTTGATTTAATAGGTAGGGTACTGTAGGAATCTTGATTTAAATCGCTGCCGTTTCTTTGACTCTTTTTTGTTCTTTATCCGGAGGGATACTCCTAAGTAAACATAAACAAAATAAGTAAACATAAACAAAACAGGTATGAAAGCTATAATTGTAAACCACGATCAAATTTATGGAAGCATTGGTTTATACATTTCTCTTAGTATCGACTTTAGGGATCATTTTTTTCGCTATTTTTTTTCGGGAACCGCCTAGAATTTCAACTAAAAAATGAAATAATTTTTCATTATCTTCATTGACGTAATGAGCCTCCAACTATTTGGAGGCTCATTACGTCAACTAGTCCCCGTGTTCCTCGAATGGATCTCTTAGTTGTTGAGAGGGTTGCCCAAAGGCAGTATATAGAGCATACCCAGTAAAACTTACAAGTAAACCAGATATAAAGATGGCGACTAGAGTTGCTGTTTCCATTATTATAGAATTGAAAGACCACAATGGATCTATGCTAAGATCGTTTATTTACAACGGAATGGTATACAAAGTCAACAGATCGTAATGAATACAAAATAAGATTTATGGCTACACAAACTGTTGAAGATAGTTCTAGATCTGGTCCAAGAAGCACTACTGTAGGTAAGTTATTGAAACCGTTGAATTCCGAATATGGTAAAGTAGCTCCTGGATGGGGAACGACCCCTTTGATGGGTGTTGCAATGGCACTATTTGCGGTATTCCTATCTATTATTTTGGAGATTTATAATTCTTCTGTTCTACTGGATGGAATTTCAGTGAATTAGACTGAGAAGAATCTTGAAGTCCTAGCTTTTCGTTCGATACAAAAAAGTAAAGTATGTAGGTCTAAAATTTTTAGCTTATTCTCCTTTGGTAGTTCGACCGCGAAATTTTTTTCTGCATTGTATATTTCCGGAATATGAGTGTGTGACTTGTTAGAATTGACCCTATGGATAGTACAGAGAATGGGGTCTGTCATCTTTATTAAGATGGTTTTACTTCGTCGGATATTCATTCGAGTATCTGGAGCACGAAATAGATCAAATAGATCACAAAGTTTTCGAACTATGATTCATACTTAATACTCAGACCTCGTAGCCGGACTTCTTTCCGTTCTATCTTATAAACTTTAATCAATCAAACTTTTTTTCTGCTTTGAAACTCTTATTTAGATCAAAGGACAAACGCTTCTTTGTATTTTATGTTTTTAATCATTATAGCTCTTTTTTTGATTGAATAAGTGATGATCCAATAGTTCTCACTCAGTGAACTTTGGACTTTGAAGGTTTCATTGAATTATCGTGGTTCTCGTATGAATCTGAGGTTTCAATTAATTAGTTAAGTAGGGTCTTAACAAGAGAATTCCTATCAATAATAAAGAAAACAAGAAGAAATCCGCATTCCTATTCCATACAAATACCAAATAAAAAATACAATAAAGATAGGTAATCTAGAAGATTCAAGAGGCCTGTAACGATCAACACAACATAAAGACGTATGAGCTGACTTGAGTTTTTGGCATTTAACCACAAAGAAGAGCTTTCGCATTTTGACTCTTTTATATCTTTAAATAATATTGAATGAGAGAGAAGTTTAAAACTTTATCTTCCATACCCGTTTCAATCAGTATTTGGGTCTTTTTTTTGTTTGAGCTGTACGAGATGAAATTCTCATATACAGTTCTTGGAGGGGGAGGAACCTTGGTTTACCTATCTCAATAAAGTTTATGATTGGTTCGA